GGGGCTAAAAGTCCCGAAATTAGAAATGCCAAAATAGGAATAACACTTGATATTATTAGAAATGCCCAGAAAATATCATATTCGTAAAGCAGAAACATGGGTGCACTCCTATGAATGTAGAAAATATACTAGATTATTCGAGTCGAATTGAAATTAATTGTCAACTCATTCATAACTGTTTAGTCAAAATAACAATTTATTTTGATTGAACTGCTTAGTTTTGTTTGCTGTGGTCCATGTATCATTTCAAGATTTATCGACTTGAAATGTTCCATTTACTTCAATTTTATTTCGATATCAATTATAAATATATATTGATCTTGCTCTTATACTTTATACAAATAAGACTCTTTTCTCGATTTTTCATCTCACTTCGGATTCCCTATAAAAATCTATAAAAAAAAAGAATTCAAAATAGAATTTTGAATAAAATACTAATTAAATAAAATACCAATCCATATAAAATCTATATAAAAATAGAAAATACTATATTCTATATGTAATAGAGTACCTCCACCTATATAATATAAAAATATAATAATAAATAATATTATTATTAAACATTAATGGAATAGGATCTTATATTAACTAAATTCTACTTCTATTCTATATATTCTACTTCTATATTCATTTAGAAATTTATATAAATATATAAATTAAAAATTAATATTAATTAAATTATTAATATTAATTCAATAATATTAAATATTAATTCAATTTATTAATTATTCAATTTAGCAATTCAATGTTAGGGCAATAAAAGACTCCTTTCTTTTATTGCTATACCTTACCTGGTATAGCAATATAAAGAAGAGCCCGTTTTACAATGTTAAATGTTAATAATGAAAGTTAATAAAGATCCTAATTTTTCAAACTCCAGCTTGTCTATAAATAGAGTAAGTCGTTTTTAAATCCGTGTAACTTACGAGTAGATTTGATTTTTGTTGAGTTAGGTTGGAATTTGTTTTTAAATGAGTTCGTGTCATGATTTTGACTCCAAAAATTCATTAGGCTTAGGCAGGTCTCCAAAAGACAAAGAAAAAAAGTATCACTAACTCTTTTTGATTGCGGATAGGAAAAGGGAAAATTCCTAATGTAATTGACTTAGGAAGAATAATGAAGAAAATTGGGTTTGTTTAGCCAAGACAAGATAAAAAAAATAGCTATTGGTTCTATTGAAGTGCACTTTTTTTGATTTCGGCTTTATACTCTATCCTGAATGATTCCTGCGAGCAAGCTTATGAGAATGCTTTTTTTTTTTTCGTTTTTCGATAAACCAAGCAATTGCAAGCGGCTAGTTACAAACAACAAACAATACAATAATGAAGAAATAAAAACTATACAATTTTTGTCTTTGTATTTGAATTATATTTCATTTTTTTTAGGGCTATACGGACTCGAACCGTAGACTTTCTCGGTAAAACAGATCAAACTGATTATTCTCAAAATGATTCGAACTGTTTCAAAGACCCAACATGCATTTTTTTGCATTGGGCTCTTCCATTAACTGATATAAATAATCAGTTAGTCTACCATAATTCTCTTGAGAAGAAGATAAGAAGATGGCTCCATGTGCTCTGATTTCTTATTTTCCGATCTGAGAGCACTACCGAAGTGTTTCAAAGAAGGTTATCCTGACGTAGGTTTGCTTTTGGCTTAGATCAACCTAAGTTAAATGAAGTCTCCATCGCCCCCCTTTTACTTAAAAAATCCAATATGAAACTTCATACACCTTAAAGTTCATAAGATAGGACGAAAAAAGAATTTTTTGAGGTCTTTATACTCATTATGCCTAGCATTGAATAGAGTTAGTATTCCCCTTATCAATATCTTAAATCAATAATGGGTTCTATATGGTTGCCTAAAATCTAAAAATATAAATAGAAAAGGGGCACCTAAATTGGACCGAATCTTTTGTCAGGCTATTGTTCTCTTGTTCCCTAAAAGTCATGGAGTAAGACATCAACTTCTCAATAAGTTGTTTGATTCCATAATGTACTCCTCTGAAAAAACATCGGCGCGCGTGTAAACGAGGTGCTCTACCTAACTGAGCTATAGCCCTTTTGCTTGTGATATATATTTTATCATGTCAATAATTTCTTGTCAAGATGAATATTACATGATCCAACTTTTATCTCTTTGATCGGTATTGCTTATAAATAATATTACATTTATAATCCATCGATGTGATGGGTTCTATTTCTTTCTCTTTTTGATTCTAACTGACCTACTTAACTCAGTGGTTAGAGTATTGCTTTCATACGGCAGGAGTCATTGGTTCAAATCCAATAGTAGGTATAACTTATTAGATATCCGAATCCATGGTATCTAATAAGTTTTTCTAGCCGCCTTAATTTTATTGATTTTTGATATTTTCCATTCCATTCTATTTCTCTTTCTCTAGTTCATTGCTGAATTTGAAAATTTTTCGTTGTATTAGATAGAATCCGATTCCATTTATGATTCTAGTCAATTGGCAGAATTAAAAAATAAAGTGTAT